ACCAAGCATCGCCCATTGGTTCTATACCCGATTCATAACTCGAAAGTTTCTCCGGGCCTTTACTAATCGTAGCTAAAACTCCGGAAATTCGAAATGCCACGATCGGAATAACGCTTGATATTATTAGAAATGCCCAGAAAATATCATATTCATAAAGCAGAAACATGGATGTACTCCTATGAATGTGGAAAATATATCGGATTAGTTGATTCAAATTGGAATTTTCAAGTCCCCCCTCACTGTTTAGTCAAAACAACAATTCGGTTTAATCGAACCATCTAGTTTTCTTTGTTTGCTATCGTACATGTCTCGTTTCAAGATTTATTGCCTGGAATTTGATTTCCGTTCTACTTACTCTAAAAACTAGAAGTAAGTAATCATGTGTAGTAAAATTCCTAGGATTTTCTATCTAAGTGTTTATAATGTATTGGTGTGGTATATCCATATAGACATAAATGGAATAGTACACTTTTTTGATTAGATACAAAAAGAGAAACCTACTTGTTTTGTGTTTTACTAGGTATGGTATACCAATCAAAAAGCCTATTTGACAATGTTTATACGAAAACTTATAAAATATCTTTTTTCAAACTATGGCTTATCCACAAATCCAGTTGGTCGATCTTAGATCCATTTCACTTCTATTAGATTTTGGGTTAGATTTTCTTTTTTTATTTTTTTTTTTGTTTTAAGCGGGCTCATATTAGGATTTTTACTCCCAAAATTCATCAGAATTGGGTAGATATACAAAAGAGTATCACCAATTCCGTGATTGTGCACAGGAAAATTCATAGGTAATTAATCTACCAATACAAACTACCAATACAAAGATTAATGAAGAAAATGGGTTTGTTTATCCGAAATTCTAAGACTACTGATTGGATCTATTGGCATGCGGTTTTTCAGTCTTAGGCTCTGCTGTAAATAATCTCCGTGAGCGAACTTATGGAAATAGATATTTTTCCGATAAACCAAGTCACTCCACAGTTCCAAACAATAAAAGAATAGGGAAATGACAACTATAACATTTTTGTATCATTTTATTTCATTTAGGGCTATACGGACTCGAACCGTAGACCTTCTCGGTAAAACAGATCAAACTTGTTATTATCAAAATGAGTCGAACTGTTTCAAAAACCCAACATGCAGTTTTTTGCATTGGGCTCTTTCATTAACTAATAGAAATATCAGCTAGTCTGCCATACTTTTTTTTTTGAAAGAAAGATTAAGGAGATGGCTCCATGCCCTTTGATTCATTACTGATCTAGGAGCACTACCAAAGTGTTTCAAAGAAGGGTTATCTTGACGTAGGTCTGCTATGGCCTTGATCAACCTAAGTTAAATAGAGTCTCTATCGGCTCTGCTTAAAGCATAAAATATGCAACTTTATACACCTTAAAGCTCATAGGATGAAAAGAGATTTTTTTGAAGTCCTTGTGCTCATTCTGCCTAGCATTGAATAAACATTCACCCTATCAATATCTCAAATCCAAGGCCCGGGTTATTTAGCGCATAACTAAATAGGCACCGAACCTTTTGTCAGGCTATTGTTCCCTCAAAGTCATGGAGTAAGACATGGATTTCTCAAGAAGATCAAATCTTTTGATTACATGATGGGCTTCTCTGAAAAACATTGGCGCACGTGTAAACGAGTTGCTCTACCAACTGAGCTATAGCCCTTATGCTTGTAATACAAATTTTATTATCTAACTAATTTATTGTCAAGATGAATATTCTACGATCCAACATCATAACTCTTTGATCTTTTTGAGTGATATTGCTTATAAAGAATATTCCATTTATAATCCATCGACGGGATGGGTCCCGTTTGTTTCTCTTTGTCATGATAAATGACCTACTTAACTCAGTGGTTAGAGTATTGCTTTCATACGGCAGGAGTCATTGGTTCAAATCCAATAGTAGGTAGAACTTATTAGATAGCAGAGTCAACGGTAGCTAATAAGTTTTTATATTCATCTATTAAATAGATTGACATTTGCATCAGAATTCAATTTCACTGGATTCTATTTGATTGTATTCAATCGGCAGTTCAAAAGAACTTAGAAGCAAAGTCTCTTTTGCTTAGTCGGGTACACAAACGAGTTATGAAATTGTATTGATAGCCTCTACTCGTGTCCTAGCTCGTCTGAGAGCTAGATTTGCCTCAATTGTTTGTCTCTTACCTTCAGCTTTCTTCAAATTAGTTTCTGCTTTTTCAAGAGTTTGTTGAGCTTCTTGGGGATCAATGTCACTACCCTTTTCTGCATCATTTACTAAAATAATGATTTCATTATTACCTATTCGAGCAAAACCGCCCATCAGAGCCATCGTTAACCATTGGTTGTTAAGGCGTATTCTTAAAATACCTATATCTACAGCTGTAGCAATAGGAGCGTGGTTTGGTAATACGCCAATTTGGCCACTATTAGTAGATAAAATGATTTCTTTCACTTCGGAATCCCAAACAATTCGATTAGGGGTCAGTACACAAAGATTTAAG